CAGAAGATTCATTTAGGTAAGCACACTAGAAGGAAAGGACTTGTCTTTCTTGTCTGGACTTCCTATGTCTTGCTGCCTCCGCTTGAATCAGGAGGAGAGGAGAGCATTCTTCTACAAAAAGAAGAAAACTATTATTGCGAATAATGAGACGCTACCCTTGCCTTGAGGAAGATCTGCGAACCGCGATCGAGGGAAGGCTTTTCTTCTTTCCTCGGCTTTCCTCACTTTATCACACTCGACGAAACGGAGAGCAAAAGAACCTTTACTTTAGCAAACTAAGAGACAAGCAAGGACGGGAAGCTACTCGCCCTCGGTCAGTAGAACCCTAGTGAGGGAAGAGCACCCGCTTCTCTTACTAAATTAGTATTAGTAGGGCACACTACTCTAGGAACAATAGCCAGCCGACTAGTCTCTTACACAATCCTTTGTGGACTCGCACGCATAGGTCCCCCTCTTCTTTCTTTTCTAGTGTACCTCGGGTTTCTTCTTAATTAATGGGTGGAAAAAGATCGCGTGAGAGTAGAACTACGGCTCGACTTGATGTCCAAACAAAAAGGGTACGTAGTGCAGCTTGGGGGAAGCCCAGGTCCAGTAAAGTTAGGGGCAGTCGTCCAGTAGCGGAGGATAGTAAGATAGTAGGATAGTTGATCGATTAGCCTACGCTACAAGCAGCACGTTGTTCCTACCCCTTAACCTACCTTATCTTAGGGGAAAATAAGGGGAATCTTTAGTAGTTAGCTTTTCAATTAAGATATTTATTGCTTTTGCCGCTCCTAAGAGAAAGATACCGTTAAAACTAAAACTACAGCAGGAGGAAAGAGAAGTCTTCCTTCTTCTAGAGCTGCTTTAAAAGGGTGATCCCTTAACTAAGTAGCTTTCACGCTCCCCAAGTTATTATTTGGCTTTCGCCTTCTGACTGCCCCATTTAATATTTAATAATTCTAATAAGCAGACTCGCTTAGACCTTAAGGGGGCAACAACAACAAACAATCGATTGGACAAAACAACACAGGGGTTGACATCCACGAGGATTGGTTACGCTCGAAAGACAATCTGGACAGACAATCCTACTCCCGCAAAGGGTACTACTACGGGCTTCAAGCTCCAATTCAAGTCGCTCCCTTTGTTTACTTTCCAGTAATCTTCGACCACCCTACAGGAGCAAGAAAGAGAAACTACAGGAAACTAGTAGACGTTACGCTCTTCCCTAGCAGCCAGATAGATCTAATGGGTTCTGTCCTATCTTGTTATAACCCTACAGGGTTAGCACATTCCTCAGGTATCTGTACTGACAGGTGAGATAAGGGGCCCAGAAGCCCAGGTTTCGAACATCTTCTAATACAAGTAATACAAGGTAAGATAAGAGGTTCTGTTACTGACCAATGGTGTCCGTCCTAACCAATACCCTATTCATCTGGCCAAAAGCTTCCTCCCTTGCCTGGTCTTCCAGCTGCGTAAGGTAGTTGGCCTTTCCCGTGAGGACTAGCGCCCTTATAGAAGTAGTTATAGATGCAGACGATAAGACGATGCAGATTCTGATCTTTCGTCTTCTGGATCGGATTCAGCTCCTAACCTAAGCAGCAGTCTTACAATTGTGTAAGTCTAAGTTGTATCACTTCACTTACCTCAGTTTCACCAAAACACTAACTACCCTGTCGCACCGGAACATATAGTCATTGTTCCACCAAGGTACATCTCATTTAATGAAGGTTTGGTCCCTGTAATTGGGGCTGGACCGGGCTGCCCCCGGCGTCCGACGTACTCCTTATTGAGAGAGATCAAGCCCAAACGTCGTTCTGTTATCCGAATAATGATTAGGTTGTGCCAAGAAAGGCTACATTGACGCGCACTCTCCTCCCATTTCTACTCCGATTGGAGTTCCGTCATTCGGACTTTCTTCGAATTGTACCTTTGATCCCTGATATGCGGTGGCCCACGGACATAGAAAAGAAGGTAGGTAAAGAAGGTACAATTAGAAATAATTTGAACTAATTATATAAAACTAAAAATAGATTTTATATATTCGAAAGCCTGCTCCCAATAGCAACTATAAAATCCACACTCTAAAAGGTTAGAGTAGACATCAGATAGATAAGAGGGGTCTAGCACTTCCTCTTCCCCAATCACCATCCGGGTAAATTCTTCGATAGACCAGCTGCATGGCAAGTCTGCTCCCATTTCGTTTATGCTCGCTTGAAAAAAGCGACAAATATTTGTAAATTCCTCACTTAGATTTAGATCTTGTGGCGAAGAAGAAGTCAGCTCATTTCGGACCCCAGTGGACGCCTCAGAAGCGGAACTATAGGGGAGCTGGGGGGCCCCTATAGAACAACTTCTTTCAGATGGAGAAGATTCCGAAATGGAAATATCAATCCAATCGCTGGGTGAATAACGAGTGGGACCGGTTGGATCAAACTGCGACCCATACTGAAAAATCGCGAGGTTACGCTTCATCCTCATGGCAACAATTGATTTCTTACTCTTAAAGCACACCGCTTGCCTATTCCGCCTAAGCAGCCCGGTGTGCTTCTTAATGAGAAGCAAAACCAGAACGACTAAAAGCATTTTGGAAGAGAGGAGGTAGGGGTTTTCCCTACAAATTCAATGGGAATGGGGGACACTTTTTCATTCAGCACGGTGCAGCGGAGCGAAGCGCTGTTCACGTTACAGCTACAGTGTTGACTGTAACTACACTACGAAATTTTCATTTAGCTTAAGAACCCATTTCTGCCCGGGGGAATAACAACGAAGAAAGTGTCCCCCGAAGAAAAAGGAATAAGAATGACATTCGCTTCCCCGAAAGCCTAGAAGGTGCGAAGCTAGTTCCCGAGTAAGTAGCTAAAGCAAGAGGTTGGTCGTAGATCAAGCGATCGTAGGTACGCTAAGTAACTTGTTATATAAGCAGATTAGTGTGGAACTAGATCCTCTGCTAGAGTCACAGTTGTTGTGTAGCCAGGTTCACCCCTACCACCAAGTAGATAGCGAGGCTTGGCCAGAAGTTCGAGGAACTTCACAAACGAAAAGAGCTGCACGCCCTACCCTAAAGGGGTGTCTGGCCGGCCGATTCTTGTGTTTAGTTGAGACTTTTTAAGTCTTGTTAGTTCTGACGTGGCCAAATATCTTCTTCAAATCAATCTCTTAGAACATACCCTCTGTACTTGCTCAGTCGCAGCTACATCAAAAAGCCCTATTCCTGTCCTCAAAGAGGATATGCATGTCTTAAGCGTATAGCTAGCCTTCCTTCTAGACTATGCCAACCTTTGAACTTACAACATAGGGGGGCCTGAAGACTGGTACATCTACGTAAAGCGTAGGTCCTTCTATAGCGTCGGTCCTTCTATTAAGGTAAGGCGGGTGGGCGAAGGCAGACGAATAATAGATGAATCGGGACAAAGGGATCAAAGTGTATTGGAGGCCTTACAAAGCATGGGTATCGAAGAACCCAACATTGAAAACATGGACCATGACTCAGGGGAAGAGCAAGCCTCCGCTCTTAACTAATTATGAATCCAGCCGGCCTGGCGTAGCAATTCTCCCACTCGTTTGCTCCTTGCTTGTGAACATCGGGGGTACTTGCACGGGATCGAGCAACTTCAACTTTCTTCCTTTTCGCAGTCAATAGTTCCAAGTAAATACCACCAAGTCAATCCTCTTCACCCACAGAGCACCGTTTATAGCCTTTCCTATCTTGACTTGCACAACAAGACACTCCCTTGTTCAAGAAAGAAATGCATAAATAGAGAGCTATTAGTTTAGTACGTTCCCCTAGATCTCCTACAGATAGATAAAAAGCTGTATTCTTATATGAATATTATGACCGGGAAATAGCTTGCAAGAAGCGGTTCTTTCTATTGTTTCTTTGAAGTGCCAGGTGATCTCCTTCCTTTAGGGCTCCTCTCGGGGTTGACCAGATAGATAGATTGGTTAAAGACTCAGGTATTCTTTTGAGATAAAATAGGCCAATTCACTCATATGATGAATTCTTCCCCGCGGCAGATGGGTATAACGAAGCTCGGTAAGACCCTTTACGGTCAATCTTTTTCATAGGAGTTTTCGCTAGATGATGCTGCTTAGCTGAGAAGAGTGGTAATTAAACTGCTCGAAACGAGGCTCTGGGTGCAGACCCAAAAAGTAGCAATGACAGCATCAGAAGCATCGAGAAAGACAGATCCACTTTACCTTCACCCTCCCATGAACTTCCGGTGTGTCATTTCCGCTGGCCACTTCCGCCAGTACGCTCGGCCAGGTCTCAACGAGCCCCCATTCACAATACAATGAGGAGGATAGAACCTCTGTATGCCAAAGCTTAATCTACCGGACTCTGCCGAATCTCGCCCCGACCTAACGATCGGCCGGTCTTCTTTAAGACTACCCGTCATGGAACTTTTGGGATCCTTCGCCAATACTGGTGCACTCTGCCTCCGGTAAGGCTGTCCTCCATCACTTCGAGGTACCTTTGACGTGGTTAAAAAGGAGAATCTACTCTACTGCCAGCCAAGGCTAAGATCACGGCAGGAGTTTAAGCTTGAGCAAAACGAGTATCTGGCCTAGCCCCACCATCTTTGTGGCTTTTTCTCGGACCGGACCTTGTGATGAATCTAATAACTCTGCTACTTCTGTATCTCTTCGAACGCCTTCTGATGCTCTGGCCCCCATTGAAAATCTTCGTCTGGCTTCACGCTTGAGAAGTGACGACAGGGCCCTACGCTTGTGCGCGAGTAGGATACTTTATCGGTCAACTAGCTTACTTGAAATAAGAAAGCCGCCACTCTATTACTTCTTAGTATATTGTTGAGGGGTCAGGAGAGTGGGCCACCCATGAAGCCCTTGAAGTAAGCTTTCCAACAATATGTCTTTTTCAATAAGACCCAAACTAGTTCTATGGACATTTACGGGCCCTTAAAGACACGATTGACACCCCTCATAGTCTTCCTATAAGTGCCAAAAACGAAGATTATATGCCCCCATAGAATAGAATGGCCTTCGAATTCGTTTTGGACCGGAGATCAAGAAGCAATTGACTCCCCCATGCATCCCGACTAAGATCTTGGAAGAGCAAGAACGAAAGTTTCCAACTACATACACGAATACAAGTTTCCTAAAAAGCAATAGACTTGTCCAAAGCGATCACATAACTCCGAAAGAATGTCCGCCACAGCATCCATTGGAATGGAAAGTCAAGTACGAACTAACTTAACGAACGATCAGCAAGTATTGGGATGGCTCCTACTCCCTCTCCGCCTTCTGATGGGATTGAGAGCGACCGCTCCTGGAGCAACTCCTTATTTACTACGATCGAGGCACTTTCAGGTCAATAACTTCTGATGGACACTTGGAAGTTCCACCAACTTCACTCTATCAATAATAACCTGCCGTTATTAAATGTTCTGTCTCTCGGCTAGGCTTAGCCTACCTTGGTTTTGTCGCCACAAAGTGGAGATTATTTTGTTGATTGGCAATTGTAAACTGATATTCGAAATAAAAAGGTAAATATCATAGCATGGGCGATGCACCTAATTCATTCTGTAGAGCACCTAATTTATAACCGTCTTCGTATGAAAGGTAGGGGGGCTAAACTATTCGCACACGGTCATATGGGGAAACCCGTCCCTACTGCGGTTCAATAATAAATCACTCTACCGTGGATGCTTAATCTTAATTGCCCTAGCTAAGAGAACCAGCAAAGATAGTGGCATGAGCGCTCAACACCTTTGTTCTTCAGTTCAGCAGCCTTCTATGGTATGGGTGAATATATTCAGTTGTAAGTGCGCTTCCTTGATAGGGCGCCTTGAGCTCCCGAGATGGACTACTACTTCCTATAAATTAGGAGTTAGTGTTTAGCGAGCTCCTTCGCAAGACCTGCTATTGATCTAAGCGGCACGATTATAGCTGGCTGTCTGAGATGTTGGTGAAGCCGGGACCTTAAGAACGTGTGATTGCGAGTGGGGAACGGGAAAGCGTATCCACTAAGGGAATATCTGAGTCTTTGCGGCGCAGTTGATAATTAATCTTCTCAAGAAGTTCACCTGGCCAATCAATCGTTGCAGCTCCTTAGCAACTATGATAGAACAAGGGCACCGAAAAAGAAAGAAAATGCTATCAAAAATAGAACGCACAGAAAGAAAGGCTACGAGCCTCGGCACAGTAACGGCCGGTTCTTGCATTTCCTTCTCCCCGAGAAGGGGGCCGATAAGGAAGCATCGCTTTTCGATAAGGAATTTCTTGCAAAGTAAGGCATCTTCAAAAAGCCATATGGGTCTAATTAGTGAAGAGTCTAGCTCAGCCATTTATTCGGACGAGCATCCCACACATCCTGCTTCCACTAATGGATCCCACTAGTTTAGTTCGACACTCCAAACCTCACCAAAACCACGAAACTGATCGAGTGTCGTAGGACTTGTAGCCCGGCAGTCCACCGGGTGGCTTTCTAAGAAGCTTATCAATAAGAGACTAACATTACTGCACACGAGGAGAGGGAATTTCGTATGTGAGATAGGCGTTGTCGTCCAGCTGAGCCTCACGCAAGAGACCCAACTCATAGTATCCCCGCTAGCCAGCCCTTATGGGTTTGGCATGGATTGCCTAAGAATTCTTCCATTCTATTTCAAGTTTTCGGCTTTCATTTACTTACTCTATCATAGCAGGCAATTCGTTGATATCCGATATCTTCTTCTATGAACGACTTTCGCGAACATTCTTATTCATCTAGGGGAATATGAAGTGAAGGTCAGTCTAGTACGAGAAGCAGACAGTCAGATAGTGTACAAAGTCACTCCCTATCCCAGCCCCAACCTTTGCAGTGAGCGCTTCCCCTCCTGTAGTTGTGGATCGTGAAGTTCTCTCTTTCCCTGGTAGTGCACTAATTGAACTTCCTTATGTGGATAAGGCAGGTAGGAGCGCCCTTTCTCTTCTAGCATTAATAGTAGTTAGCCTTCTTTCTTTTAGATTGATCCTTGTAGTAGTGAGGAAAGGGACTAGTTAGCTAGCCTGAGTCTTAAGTCCTCCCTTCTAGCTTCTTTATTCGATTGATTGAGAGCTAGGAAGCCAAGCCCCAAGCAAGGAATGAAATGGATATCGTTCCTGTGCTCTTTCTTGCTACTTGCCTGTAGGGTTAGCACAAGCTAGGTTTTCCATCCGAACCCTTAACTTACTGTGAGTGGAATAAGGCCAGTGAAAGCAGTCTGATAGGAAGAAATCTGCTCTTTTGTCCTTTTTGCAGTCCTCTCTTAAGCCTTTCAACGAGCCTTTCAAGAGGTAAATGCCCCTCTAGTTCCTCTTTGAATCAAGAAGCACATCTTCAAGTGCTTTGCTTCTTAGAACCTAATATCCGATGCGGCCTTTCCGCTGTCCGCTGTTAGGTCTTGGTATCTAGTGGGAATACCTGAGGCAACTTTCTCCTTGCCTTTAGGTTTAGAGCAGAGAATAGATTAGTTGTTTGCTTTCTTCTAGGCTTGTACCTATGAGTGAGGGTCTCTTAGTTGAGTCAGTCCTCTTAGCTTC